TTAGATATCAAATCTTGATATTGTATTGATATGTAATGATTCATACTAATGAATTCGTCCATTTGTAGTCAGGCGGGATAATAATGATAATAAAGAAAAGTAAACGAATAATTTACATTTACAAACTTCAAAAAAAAAAAGTGGGTTAGGGGGGTCGAACTAAGTATATGTAATGGCTATAAATCAACTCTTATGTATGTTTCAAAGAAAAATTCTAGAATTCGGTTGAATTGAATATAAGATGCAAATGTTTGGTTTACGTTATGGAAGAACCGCATGTATATGTGATATTAGATATTTACTAGTTATATATGAATGATCCATATATCTTATTTCCTTTCCCGCCACACCGTGAATTTTGATGTGGATTCCTAGTCCTTCTGTTTCGTCTGGTACGAATGAATAAACAGCAGAAATCGAGCATAAAGAGTGAAGAATAGAAATAACGGAATTGAAACAGCGGTTTGGAACAAAGAAATGGCAGAAATAGAGTCTTATGGATTGATAAAAACTCCATGGGATAGGAATGAAAAATGAGATACCGAAGAAGTTCTGATAATTCAATAATCTCATTACTTTAATTCGAATTCACAGGTCTTAGTTATTTCGACTAGATGGATCTTAGTAATGGACGGAATAATATAATAATAATTCATTGGGTGATTGTATCATTAACTATTTCTTTATTTTTAGGCGAGGAGCTTACCATGAATCCACTGATTTCTGCCGCTTCCGTTATTGCTGCTGGATTGGCCGTAGGGCTGGCTTCTATTGGACCTGGAGTTGGTCAAGGTACTGCTGCGGGCCAAGCCGTAGAAGGTATCGCGAGACAACCAGAAGCAGAGGGTAAAATACGAGGTACTTTATTGCTTAGTCTGGCTTTTATGGAAGCTTTAACAATTTATGGGCTAGTCGTGGCATTAGCACTTTTATTTGCAAATCCTTTTGTTTAATCCTAGAAATGCGAAAGTTTTTTTCTTATTTTATTACCTTGGTCTTGTCACTTGCTTTTCCGAATTATATCAAGAGTTCACTCCTACAAGAACTTTCAATTATTCGTTGAGACAACACTCCGTGGGAAGGACTAATTTGAGGATCAGGAATTAGCAGATCCATTCGTTTTCTTCCTTCCCGTTCTTAATTCAATGGAAACATTTTTTTGTTTTTAGAAAGCGTTGCAACAAACGAGGTATTTCGCAATTGACATGAGACCTGGAACCTAATACTAAACAAATTCAGTATTTTCTCATTTCAATTCAAGTTCCCAATAAGAAAATGGAAATAGAAATTTCCTTATTTCATTTCTCAATTGAATTATTGAAATTAATAAAAAAATCAATAAAAAAAAGGGCAAAGTAACACAAAAGGAGCTCTGTTCTATTTTGTTAGTTCTATCTATAAGAGGAGATCATATGAAAACTGTAACCGATTCTTTCGTTTCCTTGGGTCACTGGCCATCCGCCGGGAGTTTCGGATTTAATACCGATATTTTAGCAACAAATCCAATAAATCTAAGTGTAGTACTTGGTGTATTGATCTTTTTTGGAAAGGGAGTGTGTGCGAGTTGTTTATTTCAATAATAGGCTGGATCCAACCAGCTGCACTCTATTTGATTTTTCTTCATAACTAGTAAAGAAAGGTGCACGATCTCGCGAATTACGTCTGAATCAATTCGGAAATCATATGTACGAACCATAGCATTTCGTGGCTCATTGGGAAATCAACTTTGATTCTCTATCAACCAATAATGTGGGACCCTTAACATGGTTAAAGCTAAACTGTTTGAAGTCCAGGCGCAACATTGGTACTCTTTCTACCACTATATTAGTATGGAGATGGTTTCAAAATGAATAGTTGCAATTTAGCCGATATAGAACACTCATATCGATAAAATGATTTGAACCATTTAATTTACTGGAAAAGGGCACCCTGGCCTTTCTTTATCCAATGCTGAATCGACAACCTGTGTATAAAGTACGAGGAATTTTTTGGATTTGGAGAAAAAAAAAGAAACAACTTTGCTGAGAATTACAGAGTTTTTGTCTGGTCGGAAGAGTCCTCCAAAAATTCTGGTCTTGATCAACGATCAGTTTCTATATTTTGGAATACGAACAGAGAAGAAAGGATAAGCTCATTACAAAAAAAAAAAAAGATATGGGAATGTCCCATAAAATAAATAAGTAACTGAGCGTGAGAGCCAAATGAATTGAAAGATTCATGTTTGGTTCGGGAAGAGATCATGGAATTTTTGAAATGAATGGGAAGATAATCTACTTTCATTAAGTGATTTATTAGATAATCGAAAACAGAGAATCTTGAATACTATTCGAAATTCGGAAGAACTACGTGGAGGTGCCATTGAAAGGCTGGAAAAAGCCCGGGCCCGCTTACGAAGAGTGGAAAGGGAAGCAGAGGATTATATAGTGAATGGGTACCAGGAAATAGAACGAGAAAAATTGAATTTGCGTAATTCAATAGGTAAGAATTTGGAACGGTTAGA